ACAGATACATCCGATCATATATGTATTATAATAAAGAATTCCGAGGGAGGATTTGAAATGCGAGATCTAAAAACATACCTCTCCGCGGCGCCGGTACTAAGTACTATATGGTTCGGGGCTTTAGCAGGTCTATTGATAGAGATTAATCGTTTCTTTCCGGATGCGTTAACATTCCCCTTTTTTTCATTCTAGTTATTGATATGGGAAGGGATGAAGAAGATTAGAGATACAATCACAGTCAAATATCTGTGACTAATCCCTCTCCCCCTTTCTTTTCTTGTGTGGTTGACCAAAGCGATCGATATTCGTTATACTTAATAGGGAGCCCCCCCTGTTAACTGGGCAACTGGTTGGTTTGCCTTGTTCTTGTCTTTTGGAGACAAGGGTTGGATATGATAGATGTGGTAAGAGAACGAAAAGATTCAAGAAAATAAGGGAAGGGTAAAGATAAGAGAGGAAAGGTTACTTTGGAATGTACCGGCTGTGTTCTCGTGTTAATAATAATAAAAAGAAATCCGCAGGTACGGATATCTGACTCAAAAGAATCCAAAAAAGACGCCTAGTCCATTGGAAAAAAATACACCTCCGGAAACAGAGGAATCTCTTGCGGAATGGCTACACAGGAAACTGAATAGCTCTATAAACCCAAGAAATCTCCAGCAAAAAAGCTAGAAAATCTAAAAAAAACAAAAAATAGAATCTAAATTGGACCACTCGACGATATCCGCATCCGCCGACGAAAAATGCATTTTTTTATTATTATGTGATTTTACACTGTACAAGACTAAAAAAAACAAAATAGGAGAATCTATTATGTTGATACCGACCGTCCACGAGATGTGGTGGACCCTTTTCTTCATAATTCTGAAGAAAAAAGTACGAATTGTGCGTAAGAAAGTCTTACGCCAAACATACCATGTATTAGCAATAATGGTATATGCAATTGTGGGCACATGCGTGTTTTTCTTCATGTTGACCTGCATACTAGAGGTCACCTATGTCTTCGTCGGAATGCTTCATTCCGGGTACCTGCTCTTTCTGTATTTCCACTGGGGGCGAGTCAAGCCCCTGGTCCTCGCTGTCATACAGCAACGGAAGTTGGATTTGCAGAAAACCCGTCCTTTGATAAGCTTTTTAAACAAAAAGCTAGGTTGGTTGCTCTTTCCGAATCGAATTTTTTGTCGAGGAGGGACTCAGGAAGTTCCGATTGTCACTATAGAGCTCGTTGATATGTTCTTGTATAACATATACGGCAACCTGCGGCACTTTTTCAATGGCGGACTTTCCTTAGCCTCAATACCCTTACCGGAGGAAGAAGGGATTGCCCCAGTCATGAAAGCCTTTCGCATTCAAAAGAAAACAATGTTCTTTCGACTACCGGAAATAGTAGTTTATCACTATCTACTTGGTAGAATGGCAGAAGACTGGCGAAAGGGGGGATATATCAAACGCAAGCACTTTGTGTTGAAATATCTACCGATATTTCTTTTGATAATAGTAATAAAGGCCAACCAATCCACCCTGTTTTTGAAACGGACAGTCTTGTGAATTTCCGTTTCAAAGAATTGGATTGGGCGGCATAGTGGCAAACAGGTTTTTTCCCTTTTCTGGGGTGGTTGAAACAAGGGATCGATATTCGCTATACTGAATAGGGATCCTGGCCTGGGAAACTGGGCTGAGTGCTTGACAGATGCGATCCATATTCGCTATACTGATTATGGATTCATTGGTTGTACAGATAGAGGGGCCCATTCAACCCTTCTGTGTTTCGCTTTGTATCCTATCTTGACTTTTCTTTTGTATCCTCTACTTGACTTGACAAAAGTCTTCCGTATTCGTTATACTCATTATGGATTCAGTTGTAGTAGGTGAATCTATTCACTAAAAAAGGATTTCTTATAAATAACAAAAGAAACTTCTGGATAGAAAAGAATCTCTTGCGGACTGGCTAGAAAGGAAACTGAATAGCTATAGAACAGAGGAATCTCTTGCGGACTGGCTAGAAAGGAAACTGAAGAGCTCTAGTTTGAAACCCAAGAAACCTCCTTCGAAATGGAAACGGAAACGGAAAGACCCTAGACCTCCTTTGGAACAAAAGAAACTTATGGAAATAGAGGAATCTAATTTGAAATGGCTACGCACTGAATTTATCGCAACCAAGAAACCTCCGGAACCCAAAGCACCTCTGCAACCCCCGCTACCTCCTTCGAAAAGGAAAGTCAAGCCCCCGAAATCTCCTCGGCGGCGTTCGTCCCGAATCAAACCAGGGGATCTAATTGATTATAGAAACATTAGTTTAATTGGTCGATTTATTAGTCAACAAGGAAAAATCTTATCTAGACGGGTGAATAGATTGACTTTAAAACAACAACGACGTCTTACTATTGCTATAAAACAAGCTCGTATTTTATCTTCGTTACCTTTTCACGCTACTGATCAACTTTTCAAAATAAAAAGAAGGGAGTCGACCGCCAGAACAAAGAGAACAAAGGGCTTTAGA